TGCGTAATATAAATAGAAAATATAATAAGAATAGTATTTATTGTAATTGTATTTATTTTATTAAGTACATGCTGATACGGCTATCTATTTTATCCATATATCACATCTTTTATTGTAATTTCACTTGGGACAACGTGAGTCACACTCCATCAAAATTTGTATTTTCTATTCAATATATTCAATGAAAAATTGAAACAGGAGAATTCTCTATAGGGATATGTACATAAGAGAGAGATCCGGTTTGATATCTGGGTAACAATTTCTGTTCTGGGGTTTACATATACACATATATGTTATTATAATTATAATTGATAATTGAAAAGGATTGCTTATTGAAAAAAAATGAATACTGATTAGTCATAAATCAATTTGATTTTCTTTTGCTATTCAATGAAACAAAATTTCATTGGAGATAAAAATGGAAGAATCGTTCGCTAATTCAAAGTAAATTGTTAATGGTTCCAATTTGTCCTGAATTTTGCAGTCTGTGACCGGAAATCCGTTTTTTCTACTCTCAATAAAAAAGAGAAGGGATGTTTTTAAGCGATGTATATTTTAAGATACAATCAATCGAAGAGGAGAATCTAAACTAGATCCAATAAAAAACAGGAATTTCTTTTTAAAAAAGGATAAGTACAATGGTATTCAAGATAAAAAAAGGAGTGAGTAATAGAATTAGAATATAGATAATATTTTTATCCATTTTGGACCGAATTTGGCGGCATGGCCAAGTGGTAAGGCGGGGGACTGCAAATCCTTTATCCCCAGTTCAAATCCGGGTGTCGCCTGATCAACAAAAGATTTTTTATTTCTTTCCTATCTTGCCGATCTAATTCGACGAATTCTTGCTCCGCAAGAAGCAGAGGCAAAGGACTAAGTGGGCGTGTCAATACTCGATTTTTATAACCCATGGTGTAGGTTTTCTAAAAGACTGTAATTTTTTTTTCTCAAAATTGAGGTGTAGCCCAAATCGGTATCAATAGGGATGAAGCAACTCTCACTTATTACTTTAATGATTGACTCTCACCATTTATTTGATTTTTCAATTGAATCAAATAAATGGTGAGAGTCAATTCCGGGATTCAGAACTAAGGTCGGAAATCTCGGTATCCAAAGGTTCCTAAGGGACACTCTGTTTTTGCTACTAGAATTGAAGAAGAGATTATACGAAAGACTATAATAACAAGATCTCTTAAATTACCCTTATTCAAAGTAGTGTCTCGTGACTCCGTCTGGTATTAAAAGAGTAAAGGTTAAAGTTGAAAAAAAAGAATGTATTAATTAATAGTGGTGGTGAGTTCTCCGGATTTTTTCACAGAAAGAAAGACAGTAAGCTTAGATCAAATAGGAAATAGAGGTATCTGATAGATAGTTATCTATCGTGATGGTATATTTTTATGCTTTTTGCTTAGTAAGGAAAGGAATTAATATCAAAACAAACAATAGGTCTTACTATTATTACATGCTCCATATAGAAGCATTCCTTTGATATTTCCAAGGAAAAGGCGTGTGTATCATCGTATTTGTACTAAATGCTTCCTGATTTTACCAGAAACCCTAAAATATAGAAACTTGTTACGAGTGTATTCATTGAATTGGTTCATCAATAAATAGTCTTACCTATTTTGACTCTGCGCCATTGATTCCGCTATGATTATTAATCAATAATAGAATAATTCCTTCATAGAAATAGGGGACATAATTCACATGGATATAGTAAGTCTTGCTTGGGCTGCTTTAATGGTAGTCTTTACATTTTCCCTTTCACTTGTAGTATGGGGAAGGAGTGGACTCTAGGGCTGGGCACTACTAATTGCTCAATCGAACCGTATCAATTCTTTATTGATCATTTTGCGAAGCCCTAAAAAAAGAAAAATGTCTTCCAAATTGTACTGGAATACAGTAATGAATGATTACCATAATTGTATTTCGAAACTCAAATCTACGCATGATAGGCGATTTTTTCCAACCTAATTTTTCCTAAATATTCTATTTTAGTGAATCAGCTCTTATCATAATTATGGATATTACAATAAGAAAAACTAATACTATTTTTTTTTCTTTATTTATTTCCCCTTTTTCTTTTACCTTTCTAAAAGAAAGTCGTTCTGCTATTACGACAATACATATTTTCTTTCTATCGGAAACGAAGCGATTAGTGATTGGCCAAAGAGATCCGACACATAAGAAAATGAGATCTTTCTTCTGTTGAGCGATCCACATATCACACATTTAACATTTGTTTTAGACTACTAGAAAAGTTTTTATGCTTTTTTTGATTCATCTCATGTTTAAGCATGAAAAATGGACAGGGTCTGCTCTACTCCTTTTACAAATCCGAAGAAGTTACTGTACGACTTAACTCCGCGGATCATCCGTTAATTGTTCAATCAATGACTTCTTGAGATGGGAAATCAAACTAAAAGAAATAAAGTGCTATCTATATGTACATCTAATATATGTACATACGTATTGTAATTTGATCTATATATAATAATAA